GCTAATGTAGCTTAAATTAAAGCATAACCTTGAAGACGTTAAGACGAACCATTAGAAAGTTCCATAAGCACAAAAGCTTGGTCCTGACTTTATTATCAGCTGCAGCTAAATTTACACATGCAAGTATCCGCACCCCCGTGAAAATGCCCTGCAATTCTCTGCCCGAGAACAAGGAGCCGGCATCAGGCACAACCCACTAAGCCCAAGACGCCTTGTTCAGCCACACCCCCCAAGGGAACCAGCAGTGATAAACATTAAGCAATAAGTGAAAACTTGACTTAGTCTTAAAGCTAAGAGGGCCGGTAAAACTCGTGCCAGCCACCGCGGCTATACGATAGGCCCAAGTTGATATCTAACGGCGTAAAGAGTGGTTTAAAGCCTCACAAACTAAAGCCGAACACTTTCTATGCCGTCATACGCACTTGAAAGCATGAAGTACAACTACGAAAGTGGCTTTATAATATTTGAACCCACGAAAGCTAAGAAACAAACTGGGATTAGATACCCCACTATGCTTAGCCCTAAACATTGATAGCACCCCACACAAGCTATTCGCCAGGGGACTACAAGCATAAGCTTAAAACCCAAAGGACTTGGCGGTGCTTAAGATCCACCTAGAGGAGCCTGTTCTAGAACCGATACCCCCCGTTCAACCTCACCCTCTCTTGACCCTTCCCGCCTGTATACCGCCGTCGTCAGCTTACCCTGTAAAGGAACCATAGTAAGCAAAACTGGCACAGCCTAAAACGTCAGGTCGAGGTGCAGCGCATGAGAGGGGAAGAAATGGGCTACATTGACTACTTTAGTGAACACGAACAATGCACTGAAACGCGCATCCAAAGGAGGATTTAACAGTAAGCAGAGAATAGAGCGCTCCGCTGAAGTTGGCTCTAAAGCGCGCACACACCGCCCGTCATTCTCCCCTAATTAATCTTTCATAATAATTAAAATACCCCATCCACAAAGGGGAGGCAAGTCGTAACATGGTAAGTGTACCGGAAGGTGTACTTGGACAAACAGGACGTAGCTAAACACTAAAGCATCTCCCTTACACCGAGAGACTGTCCGTGCAAATCGGATCGCCCTGAGCTGAATAGCTAGCCCAACTACCTAAACCCAAAAATCCATCAATAACCCCTTATACACAACCATAAGCTTAATCAAACCATTCTCCCCCTCAAGTACGGGCGACGGAAACAGGAACACGGAGCCATAGACAAAGTACCGCAAGGGAACGCTGAAAGAGCAATGAAACAGTCCAGTAAAGCAATAAAAAGCAGAGACTAAACCTCGTACCTTTTGCATCATGATTTAGCCAGTACACCCAGGCAAAAAGAATTTTAGTCTGACACCCCGAAACTAAGTGAGCTACTCCAAGACAGCCTAACATATAAGGGCCAACCCGTCTCTGTGGCAAAAGAGTGGGAAGAGCTTTGAGTAGAGGTGACAAATCTACCGAACTTAGTAATAGCTGGTTGCCTAAGAAATGAATAAAAGTTCAGCCTTTCAGCTTCTCTCCTCACACGGCCCATGGCCCTAATCAGACACAAAGAAACTGAAAGAGTTACTCGAAGGGGGTACAGCCCCTTTGAACCAAGAAACAACTTTTACAGGCGGGTAAAGATCAAAATAACTTAAGGAGACATGTCTAAGTGGGCCTAAAAGCAGCCACCTAAACAGAAAGCGTTAAAGCTCAGACATATTCCCCCCCCCCCCCCATAACACCCTCTCATCCCCCTCTCCCTTATTAGGCTATTTTATGCAAACATAAAAGCACCCATGCTAATATGAGTAATAAGAAAAGCAAAGCTTTTCTCCCAGCACGCACATACATCGAAACGGACCTTCCATCGAACATTACCGGCCCCAAACAAAGAGGGCAAACGAACACTAAGCAAACAACCAGAAAATCCTCCAAAAATAACCGTTAAGCCTACACTGGCGTGCTCACTAGGAAAGACTAAAAGAAAAAGAAGGAACTCGGCAAACACACCGGCCTCGCCTGTTTACCAAAAACATCGCCTCTTGCCAGCTAAAAATAAGAGGTCCCACCTGCCCAGTGACATTACGTTCAACGGCCGCGGTATTCTAACCGTGCAAAGGTAGCGCAATCACTTGTCTTTTAAATGAAGACCTGTATGAATGGCATAACGAGGGCCAAGCTGTCTCCTTTTTCTAGTCAATGAAATTGATCCCCCCGTGCAGAAGCGGGGCTATACCCATAAGACGAGAAGACCCTGTGGAGCTTTAGACACCAAGAACAGACCTTGTTCAACGTCCCCCAATAAAAGGAGACCAACTAGGAGGGTTCTGCTCCGATGTCTTTGGTTGGGGCGACCCTGGAGAACACAAAACCTCCACGCGGAGCAGGAGAACTTCTCCCACAACTAAGAGCTGCTACTCTAAGTAATAGAATCTCTAACCTAAAGATCCGGCTAAAGCCGAATAACGAACCGAGTTACCCCAGGGATAACAGCGCAATCCCCTTTCAGAGTCCCTATCGACAAGGGGGTTTACGACCTCGATGTTGGATCAGGACATCCTAATGGTGCAGCCGCTATTAAGGGTTCGTTTGTTCAACGATTAAAGTCCTACGTGATCTGAGTTCAGACCGGAGTAATCCAGGTCAGTTTCTATCTATGCAACATTTTTTCCCAGTACGAAAGGACCGAAAAAAAGAGGCCTATGCCATAGGCACGCCTCCTTCTCACCTAATGAAATCAACTAAATTAGACAAAAGAATGTATTCTTAAGCCCAAGATAATGGCTTAGTTGGGATGGCAGAGCCCGGCTAATTGCCAAAGACCTAAGCCCTTTTCACAGAGGTTCAAATCCTCTTCCCAACTATGATTTCACTATTAACCACCCACATCCTCAACCCTCTCGCCTTTATCATTCCAGTCCTTCTTGCCGTTGCCTTTCTAACACTTCTTGAACGAAAAATCTTAGGCTATATGCAATTACGCAAAGGCCCGAACATTGTAGGCCCTTTTGGTCTCCTTCAACCAATCGCAGACGGAGTTAAATTATTTATTAAAGAGCCCGTCCACCCCTCAACAGCTTCCCCCACGCTATTCTTAATCACCCCTATTTTAGCCCTAACCCTCGCCCTCTCTCTATGAGCCCCCCTCCCCCTGCCCTACCCCTTAGTAGATCTCAACCTTAGCATTCTATTTATCCTCGCACTCTCAAGCCTCGCAGTTTATTCCATCTTAGGCTCAGGCTGAGCCTCAAACTCAAAATATGCCCTTATGGGAGCTCTTCGCGCCGTAGCTCAAACAATCTCCTACGAAGTCAGCCTCGGCCTAATCCTCTTAACAACCATCATCTTCTCCGGCGGATTTACCCTACAAACTTTTAATACCACCCAAGAAAACATCTGACTTCTCCTCCCCGCCTGACCCCTAGCCACAATATGATACGCATCTACCCTAGCAGAAACTAACCGAACACCTTTTGACTTGACCGAAGGAGAGTCAGAGCTTGTATCAGGCTTCAACGTAGAATATGCAGCGGGCCCGTTTGCTTTATTTTACTTAGCAGAATACGCTAACATCCTACTAATAAACACACTCTCCGCTGCACTATTTCTGGGAGCTTCCCACGCACCCGCCTTCCCCGAATTAACCACTGTAAACCTAATAATTAAAGCAACTCTTCTATCCATCGTCTTCTTATGGGTACGAGCCTCTTACCCTCGTTTCCGATACGACCAACTTATACACTTAGTCTGAAAAAACTTTCTCCCCATAACACTTGCCTTAGTTATTTGACACCTGGCCCTTACAACCACTTTTGCCGGCTTACCCCCCCAACTATAGCCAGGGGCCGTGCCTGAAATAAAGGGTCACTTTGATGAAGTGAATCACGAAAGTTAAAATCTTTCCAGCCCCTTAGAAAGAGGGGGTTTGAACCCCACCCAAAGAGATCAAAACTCTTAGTGCTTCCACTACACCACTTCCTAGTAAGGTAAGCTAATAAAGCTCCTGGGCCCATACCCCAGCAATGTGTGTGAGATCCCCACCCTTACTAATGAGCCCTTTCATCTTATTCACCCTCTTATTTGGCTTAGGCCTCGGCACCATAATGACATTCTTAAGCTCCCACTGATTCCTCGCCTGAATAGGCCTAGAAATTAACACCCTCGCTATTTTACCACTTATAGCCCAACCCCACCACCCCCGAGCAGTCGAAGCAACCACCAAATATTTTCTCACCCAAGCCACTGCAGCCGCCACCATTCTCTTTGCTAGCACAACCAACGCATGATTAACCGGACAATGAGACATCACACAAATAACTCACCCTCTCCCCACAACTATCCTCCTCCTTGCTCTCGCCCTAAAAATTGGCTTAGCCCCCTTACATGCCTGACTACCCGAAGTCCTTCAAGGCCTTGATTTAACAACCGGTCTCATCCTGTCCACTTGACAAAAACTTGCCCCCTTCGCCTTACTACTACAAATCCAACCCAACAATTCCACTATAATAACTATCCTAGCCCTCGCCTCAACCCTCATCGGAGGGTGAGGAGGACTTAATCAAACACAACTACGCAAAATCCTAGCTTACTCATCTATCGCCCACCTAGGCTGAATAATTCTTGGCCTACAATTCTCTTTTTCCCTCACCCTCCTAGCCCTACTCACCTACATTATCATAACATCCTCTTTATTTATTCTATTTAAATTTAACAAATCAACTAACATCAATACACTAGCCACCTCCTGAAACAAAGCCCCTGCCCTGACATCCCTATCCCCCCTACTTCTCCTCTCACTCGGGGGCCTCCCTCCCCTCACAGGCTTCATGCCAAAATGATTGATCCTACAAGAACTTACCAAACAAGGCCTGCCACTTATCGCCACCCTTGCAGCTCTCACCGCTCTACTTAGCCTTTACTATTACCTCCGACTTTCATACACCTTAGCACTAACTCTTTCCCCTAATAACTTAACAGCCACAACCCCCTGACGACAGACAGCACTACAACCAACTTACCCCCTTTCCATACTTGCTACTTCTTCCATCTTTCTCCTTCCACTAGCCCCCTCCGCCCTCATACTATGCAGTTTCTAATAAAGAGACTTAGGATAACTAGACCAAGAGCCTTCAAAGCCCTAAGCGGAAGTGAAAACCTTCCAGTCCCTGATAAGACTTGCGGGACACTCACCCACATCTCCTGCATGCAAAGCAGACACTTTAATTAAGCTAAAGCCTTACTAGACAGGAAGGCCTCGATCCTACAAACTTTTAGTTAACAGCTAAATGCTCAAACCAGCGAGCATCTGTCTACCTTTCCCCCGCCTTTGGGGGGGGGGAAAAGGCGGGGGAAAGCTCCGGCAGGCGTCTAGCCTGCTTCTTCAGGTTTGCAACCTGACGTGATGCACCTCAAAGCTTGGTAAAAAGAGGGACAAACCTCTGTCTGTGGGGCTACAATCCACCGCTTAAGCTCAGCCATCCTACCTGTGGCAATCACACGCTGAATTTTCTCGACAAACCACAAAGACATTGGCACCCTTTATCTCGTATTTGGTGCTTGAGCCGGAATAGTGGGCACAGCCCTTAGTCTCCTCATCCGAGCAGAGTTAAGCCAGCCCGGCGCCCTTCTCGGCAACGACCAGACCTACAATGTAATTGTAACAGCCCATGCTTTCGTAATAATCTTCTTCATAGTAATACCAATAATGATTGGGGGTTTCGGGAATTGACTTATCCCCCTTATGATTGGTGCCCCCGACATAGCATTCCCCCGAATAAACAACATAAGCTTTTGACTCCTCCCTCCTTCTTTCCTCCTTCTACTTGCCTCCTCCGCAGTTGAAGCGGGGGTGGGAACAGGTTGAACAGTATACCCCCCTCTAGCGGGCAACTTAGCCCACGCAGGAGCCTCCGTAGACCTTGCTATCTTTTCTTTACATCTTGCAGGCGTTTCTTCAATTTTAGGCGCAATCAATTTTATTACTACTATCATTAACATAAAACCCCCCGCCATCTCCCTCTATCACACACCTCTATTTGTATGAGCCATTTTGATTACAGCCGTCCTTTTACTCCTCTCCCTCCCCGTCTTAGCCGCTGCTATTACAATGCTATTAACGGACCGAAACTTAAACACTACCTTCTTTGACCCCGCTGGCGGAGGGGACCCAATCCTCTACCAACACTTATTCTGATTTTTTGGCCACCCTGAAGTCTACATTCTGATTCTTCCAGGCTTCGGAATAGTCTCTCACATCGTAGCCTACTACGCAGGAAAAAAAGAACCCTTCGGCTACATGGGAATGGTTTGAGCCATGATATCCATTGGCTTTTTAGGCTTCATCGTCTGAGCGCACCACATATTTACCGTAGGCTTAGATGTTGACACACGCGCATATTTCACCTCCGCAACAATAATCATTGCAATTCCCACCGGTGTAAAAGTCTTCAGCTGACTTGCCACCCTCCAAGGAGCAACCATCAAATGAGAAGCCCCACTTTTGTGAGCCCTCGGATTCATTTTCCTCTTTACCCTCGGGGGTCTAACCGGAATTGTCCTAGCCAACTCCTCCTTAGACATCATCCTTCATGACACATACTACGTAGTAGCACACTTCCACTACGTTCTTTCAATAGGGGCTGTCTTCGCCATCATAGGAGCTTTCGTCCACTGATTCCCTTTATTCTCAGGCTATACTTTACATGCCACGTGAACAAAAATCCACTTTGGGGTGATATTCATCGGAGTAAACCTCACATTCTTCCCACAACACTTCCTAGGCCTAGCCGGAATACCACGACGATACTCTGACTACCCAGACGCATACACCTTATGAAACACAGTCTCTTCCATTGGCTCTATAATCTCCCTCCTTGCCGTTCTTATACTCCTCTACATCATCTGAGAGGCTTTCCTTGCCAAACGAGAAGTAAAATCCGTAGAACTTACAACAACAAACGTAGAGTGACTCCATAACTGCCCTCCCCCTTACCACACCTTCGAAGAGCCTGCTTACGTCCGAACCCCTCACTAAGCCACGAAGAAGGAGGGAATTGAACCCCCGCAAATTAGTTTCAAGCCAACCACAGAACCTTTCTGTATCTTTCTTCACGAGATGCTAGTAGAATGCCAACAACACTGCCTTGTCAAGACAGAACTGCAAGTTAAACCCTTGCGCATCTCTATTAATGGCCCACCCCTCACAACTGGGACTCCAGGACGCAGCCTCGTCCGCCATAGCAAAGCTCCTGTATTTTCACGACCACACCCTGATAGTCTTACTAATAATTAGCAGCTTTGTTTTTTATACTATCATTATTCTAGTAACCACCAAACTCACCGACAAGTACCTCTTGGATTCCCAACAAATTGAGGTCGTATGAACATTTCTCCCCGCTTTCGTCCTAATTATGGTAGCCCTACCCTCCGTCCGAATCCTGTACCTAGCAGACGAGACCAGCACCCCTCACCTAACAATCAAGACTCTGGGCCATCAATGATACTGAAGCTACGAATATACCGATTTTAAAGACCTTACATTCGACTCCTATATAGTTCCCACCCAAGACCTGGCCCCTGGCCAATTTCGACTTCTAGAGGCAGACCACCGCATGGTGGTCCCAGAAAGCTCTCTAGTACGACTCTTGATCTCAGCCGACGACGTCCTTCATTCTTGAACCGTTCCCTCTTTAGGAGTAAAATTTGATGCAGTGCCAGGCCGACTAAATCAAGCAACTTTTACTGTTTCCCGCCCGGGTATTTACTTCGGGCAATGCTCCGAAATCTGTGGAGCCAACCACAGCTTTATGCCCATCGTAATGGAAGCCATTCCTTTAGAACACTTTGAAAACTGGTCATCCCTTCTGCTCGAAAACGCCTCGCTAAGAAGCTAAACTGGTCAAGAGCGTTAGCCTTTTAAGCTAAAAATTGGTGCCTACCACCCACCCCTAGCGATATGCCGCAACTCAACCCCTCCCCTTGACTTGCCATTCTCATCATCTCTTGACTTACCTTCGCTACAATCGTACTACCAAAAATCCTAACCCACACTTTCCCGAATATCCTCTCCTCCCTAAGCACAAATCCTATCCTAGCAGAGCCCTGAAACTGACCATGATTTTAAGCCTATTTGACCAATTTGCTAGTCCTACCCTCTTTGGAGTCCCACTAATCACCCCCGCCCTAATTCTCCCCTGAATTCTTATCCCATCTCTCACCCAACGATGACTAAACAGCCGACTACCAAGCCTGCAAAACTGATTCATGCAACGGTTTACACAACAACTGCTTCTCCCCCTAAATCCGGCAGGACATAAGTGAGCCATTTTACTCACCTCCCTTATAGTCTTCTTGATTACCCTCAACACCCTCGGCCTGCTCCCATACACTTTTACCCCCACAACACAGCTATCTATGAATCTCGGACTCGCTATTCCCCTATGATTAGCAACCGTCATTATTGGTCTCCGAACTCAACCATCCCATGCTCTAGCCCACCTTCTTCCAGAAGGAACCCCTACACTCTTAATCCCGGTCCTAATCATCATCGAAACAATTAGTCTACTCATCCGACCTCTAGCACTAGCAGTGCGACTAACAGCAAACTTAACAGCCGGCCATCTTCTAATCCAATTAGTCGCCACCGCTATCCTCGCTCTTCCTTCCCTCTTCCCAACAGTAGCTATTCTCACAACCTTTTTGTTACTCCTCCTTATACTTCTAGAAATCGCCGTAGCAATGATTCAAGCTTACGTATTTGTTCTTCTTCTAAGCCTTTACCTACAAGAAAATGTCTAATGGCCCACCAAGCACATGCATATCACATAGTTGATCCCAGCCCCTGACCCTTAACAGGCGCCATTGCCGCCTTACTAATAACATCTGGCCTCGCAGTTTGATTCCACTTTCACTCTTCTATTCTAGTGTCTCTCGGATTAATCCTTCTTTTCCTTACAATATACCAATGATGACGCGACATCATCCGAGAAGGAACCTTCCAAGGCCACCATACCCCTCCCGTACAAAAAGGCCTTCGTTATGGAATAATCCTATTTATTACTTCAGAGGTGTTCTTTTTCCTAGGCTTTTTCTGAACCTTTTACCACTCTAGCTTAGCCCCTGCCCCCGAACTAGGAGGGCACTGACCTCCAACAGGAATCACCCCTCTTGACCCCTTTGAAGTACCCCTTCTGAATACCGCAGTTCTTATGGCCTCAGGCGTAACCGTCACCTGAGCCCACCACAGCATCATGGCCGGTGAACGCAAACCCGCTATCCAAGCCTTGGCCCTCACCATCCTCCTCGGCCTTTATTTTACCCTCCTTCAAGCTATAGAGTACTATGAAGCCCCCTTCACAATCGCAGACAGTGTCTATGGCTCAATCTTCTTTGTCGCAACAGGCTTCATGGGCCTCCATGTAATTATTGGCTCCTTGTTCTTAACAGTCTGCCTGCTCCGCCAAATCTTATACCACTTCACATCAGACCACCACTTTGGATTTGAAGCCGCCGCCTGATACTGACACTTCGTAGACGTTGTTTGATTATTCCTCTACATCTCTATTTACTGATGAGGATCATAATTTTTCTAGTACAAAAAGTATATGTGACTTCCAATCACCTGATCTTGGTTAAAATCCAAGGAAAAATAATTAACCTAATTATTATAACCCTAGCCATTGCCCTTACCCTCACCCTAATCTTAATCCTCATCTCTTTCTGACTTCCCCAAAAAACCCCTAACCCTGAAAAACTGTCCCCCTACGAATGCGGCTTTGACCCCCTCGGCTCCGCCCGCCTCCCTTTCTCGCTTCGCTTCTTTCTCGTGGCAATTCTTTTCCTACTATTCGACCTGGAAATTGCCCTCCTTCTTCCCCTACCCTGAGGCAACCAATTACCCTCCCCCCTACTCACTTTTTTCTGAGCCTCCGCCATTCTTACACTACTAACCCTAGGCCTAATCTACGAGTGGGCCCAAGGCGGACTTGAATGAGCAGAATGGGCAGTTAGTTTAAAAAAAACATTTGATTTCGGCTCAAAAACTTATGGTTAGACCCCATAATCGCCCTATGTCCCTCACTTACTTCACCTTCTCAACAGCCTTTATTTTGGGCTTGACTGGCCTAGCTTTTCATCGAGTCCATCTCTTATCTGCCCTCCTTTGTCTAGAAAGCATAATACTATCCCTATTCCTTGCACTCTCCTTATGATCCCTCCAACTCAACGCCACCAACTTTACAACTACCCCCATGCTCCTCCTCGCATTTTCAGCCTGCGAAGCAGGCGCAGGACTAGCCCTACTAGTAGCCATATCTCGCACCCACGGCACCGACCGCCTTCAAAACCTAAACCTCCTACAATGCTAAAACTTCTAATTCCTACCTTAATGCTAATTCCCACCATTTGACTCACCTCTTCAAAATGGCTCTGACCAACCACTCTGGCCCATAGCTTAATCATTGCACTTATCAGCCTCACTTGACTAAAAAACTTATCAGAAACAGGATGATCTAACCTCAACCTTCTCATAGCCACAGACCCCCTATCCTCCCCCCTCCTGACCCTTACTTGCTGACTTCTCCCTTTAATGATTCTAGCAAGCCAAAATCACACCGCCCATGAACCTTCTAACCGACAACGGATATACATGACACTTCTTACTTCACTTCAATTCTTCTTGATCCTAACATTCTCTGCCACAGAAATCCTCATATTTTACATTATGTTCGAAGCTACCTTAATCCCAACTCTCATCATCATCACCCGCTGAGGAAACCAAACAGAACGTCTTAATGCAGGCACTTACTTTCTTTTTTATACCCTCGCAGGCTCCCTCCCTTTACTTGTCGCCCTCCTTTTACTACAAAACGCCACCGGAACCTTATCCCTCCTCACACTACAATACACCCCTCCCATCCAACTCTTATCTTACGCAGACAAACTTTGATGAGCCGGCTGCCTCCTGGCTTTCTTAGTTAAAATACCCCTCTACGGAGTCCACTTATGACTCCCTAAAGCACACGTTGAAGCTCCAATTGCAGGCTCAATGATTCTTGCCGCCATCCTTCTCAAACTCGGAGGGTACGGTATAATACGAATCATTCCAATACTAGAGCCCCTCACTAAAGAACTAAGCTACCCCTTCATCATCCTAGCACTATGAGGCATCATCATAACAGGCCTCATTTGCTTACGCCAATCAGATCTTAAATCTTTAATTGCCTACTCATCCGTAAGCCACATAGGCCTTGTTGTAGGAGGCATCCTTATTCAAACCCCCTGAGGCTTCACAGGTGCCCTCCTCCTTATAATTGCCCACGGCTTAACATCATCGGCCCTATTCTGCCTTGCCAACACCAACTACGAACGAACTCACAACCGAACGATGCTCCTCGCACGAGGACTACAGATAATCCTCCCTTTAATAGCTGTATGATGATTCATTGCCAGCCTCGCTAATCTTGCTTTCCCTCCCTTACCCAATTTGATGGGAGAACTATTCATTATTACATCCCTTTTCAACTGATCCTGATGGACCCTAGCCTTAACCGGAGCCGGCACTTTAATTACTGCCGCATACTCCCTATACCTGTTCCTAACGACACAACGAGGCTCCCTCCCCCCTCACACCCTTGCCCTAAACCCTTCCTTCTCCCGAGAACACTTACTTATAGCCCTCCACCTCCTACCCTTAATTCTCCTAACACTTAAGCCCGAATTAATCTGGGGATGAACTGCTTGTAGGCATAGTTTAACCAAAACATTAGATCGTGACTCTAAAAACAAGGGTTAAAACCCCTCTGCCCACCAAGCGAAGCCCGCAGGCAATGAAGACTGCTAATCTCCCCCTATTTGGTTGAACTCCAAAACTCGCTTGCCGCTCCTAAAGGATAACAGCTCATCCATTGGTCTTAGGAACCAAAAACTCTTGGTGCAAATCCAAGTAGGCAGCTATGTGCTCCACCTCTACCATAATAACAACTAGCTTACTTATTATTTTCATTACACTTGCTTACCCCCTCATCTCACTTCGCCCAAACCCCCAGACCCCCTCCCTTGTAAAAACAACAGTAAAACTAGCTTTCTTAATCAGCCTCTTACCTCTTTCCCTACTCTTCACAGAGGGCGCCGAAGTCATCATCACTAGCTGAACTTGAATAAATACCCCAGCCTTCAACATCAACATCAGCCTAAAATTCGACCATTACTCCACCATCTTTATCCCTGTTGCCCTATACGTAACCTGGTCCATCCTCGAATTTGCATCCTGGTACATGCACTCAGACCCTCACATCTCCCGATTTTTCAAATACCTTTTAACATTCCTAATCACCATACTCATTTTAACAACAGCCAACAACATATTCCAACTTTTTATCGGGTGAGAAGGAGTAGGGATCATATCCTTCCTTTTAATTGGCTGATGATATGGTCGAGCAGATGCAAACACTGCCGCCCTTCAAGCAGTTCTTTATAACCGAATTGGAGACATCGGCCTGATTTTTGCAATAGCTTGACTAGCCACAAATCTCAACTCATGAGAAATACAACAAATATTCCTTAACGCAGAAAACTTCAACCTTACCCTCCCTCTTTTTGGACTGATTCTCGCCGCCACCGGAAAATCCGCCCAATTCGGTCTTCACCCGTGACTCCCTTCCGCCATAGAAGGCCCGACACCGGTATCTGCCCTTCTGCACTCAAGTACAATAGTCGTAGCAGGCATCTTCCTTTTAATTCGTCTCAACCCCCTCTTAGAAGCCAACCAAACAGCCCTCACTGCCTGCCTATGCCTTGGCGCTCTCACCACTCTATTCACCGCAATCTGCGCTCTTACCCAAAATGATATTAAAAAAATCGTAGCATTTTCCACATCCAGTCAACTAGGCCTAATAATAGTGACCATCGGACTCAACCAACCCCAACTAGCCTTCTTACACATCTGCACACATGCTTTCTTTAAAGCAATACTCTTCCTTTGCTCTGGCGCCATCATCCACAGCCTTAACGACGAACAAGACATTCGAAAAATAGGAGGCATATACAACCTCACCCCCCTCACTTCTACTTGCTTAACCATCGGCAGCCTCGCCCTCACGGGCACTCCTTTCCTAGCAGGGTTTTTCTCCAAAGACGCTATCATCGAAGCGTTAAACACATCCCACCTCAACGCCTGAGCCCTCATCCTCACCCTCATTGCCACCTCTTTCACCGCCGTCTACAGTCTACGACTAATCTTCTTTGTCAGCATAGGTCACCCTCGATCCAACGCCCTCTCCCCCCTCAACGAAAACAACCCTGCCGTAATAAACCCCCTCAAGCGCTTAGCTTGAGGTAGCATTCTTGCCGGATTGCTTCTCACCTCAAACTTCCTCCCTCTTAAATCCCCCATTATAACAATGCCCCTGCCCCTCAAACTAGCCGCCCTCGCCGTTACAATCACAGGCCTACTCCTGGCACTAGAACTAGCTTCCTTGACAAACAAACAACTCAAAACCCAACCCTACAAAAATACTCACCACTTCTCAAACATACTAGGGTTCTTTCCCCCTGTAATGCACCGCCTAATCCCTAAACTTGCCCTTCTCTTAGGTCAAAGTACAGCCAATCAATCAATTGATCAAACTTGGCTAGAGAAAATCGGACCAAAAACCCTCTCAAGCATTACCCTCCCCCTAGCTTCCACAACAAGTAACATTCAACAAGGAATAATTAAAACCTTCCTCATCTTCTTTTTCTTAACCCTCGCTTTAACCCTCTTTCTACTATTTCTCTAAACTGCCCGAAGAGAACCTCGACTTAACCCCCGCGTCAACTCTAACACCACAAACAAGGTCAGCAACAAAACCCACCCCCCAACTATCAATATCCCCCCTCCCAACGAATACATCTCTGCCACCCCTCCCATATCCCCCCGCAAAACAGAAAATTCAAACAACTCATCCACAGTCACCCAAGATCCCCCATACCCCTCTTTTAAGAACACCCCCCCTGCTAACCCAACCCCCAACAAATACAGTCCCCCATAAACAACCACCCGCCGACTTCCTCAAATCTCAGGATACGGCTCAGCAGCCAACGCTACAGAATACGCAAATACAACTAGCATTCCCCCTAAATAAATCAAAAACAAAACTAAGGACAAAAAAGACCCCCCGTGCCCAACTAGCACCCCACACCCCATGCCCGCCGCTACTACCAACCCCAAAGCCGCAAAATACGGCGAAGGGTTAGATGCAACTGCAACTAACCCTAAAACTAGACCAATCAGAAACAAAAACATAACATAAGTCATAGTTTTCACCAGGATTTTAACCAGGACCAATGGCTTGAAAAACCACCGTTGTTACTCAACTATAAAAACCCTAATGGCAAGCCTACGCAAAACTCACCCCCTCCTAAAGATTGCAAACAACGCACTAATTGACCTACCCACCCCCGCCAACATCTCGGCTTGATGAAACTTTGGCTCCCTCCTTGGACTCTGCTTAATCGTACAAATTCTCACAGGCCTCTTCCTTGCTATACACTACTCATCTGACATCTCTACCGCCTTCTCTTCCGTCGCCCACATCTGCCGAGACGTAAACTACGGATGACTAATTCGAAATCTCCACGCCAACGGAGCATCCCTTTTCTTCGTCTGCATCTATTTCCACATCGGACGAGGCCTGTATTATGGCTCCTACCTTTACACAGAAACATGAAACATCGGCGTCGCAATACTTCTTCTAACCATAATAACCGCTTTCGTAGGGTACGTTCTGCCTTGAGGCCAAATATCTTTCTGAGGCGCCACAGTTATTACCAACCTCCTCTCAGCTATTCCATACATTGGAGGTGTCCTTGTCGAATGAATCTGAGGGGGCTTCTCAGTAGACAATGCTACCCTCACCCGATTTTTCGCCTTCCACTTCCTCTTCCCATTCTTGATCGTTGCGCTTACAATAATTCACTTACTCTTCTTACACGAAACAGGCTCAACCAACCCAATAGGCCTCAACCCCAACGCAGACAAAATCCCCTTTCACCCCTACTTTTCATACAAAGATCTCCTAGGCTTTGCTTTTCTTCTCACGCTCCTCATCTCCCTCTCACTATTCGCCCCCAATCTCTTGGGAGACCCAGACAACTTTACCCCCGCCAATCCTTTGGTAACTCCCCCCCATATCAAGCCAGAATGATACTTCCTGTTTGCATACGCCATCTTACGCTCAATTCCTAACAAGCTTGGCGGGGTTCTTGCCCTCCTGGCCTCTATCCTTATCCTCACATTAGTCCCCTTCCTACACACTTCCAAACAACGAAGCCTTACATTCCGACCACTCTCCCAATTTCTATTCTGACTACTAGTTGGAGACGTAATTATCCTCACTTGAATTGGAGGCCTCCCTGTCGAACACCCCTACATCATCATTGGACAAATCGCCTCTTTCCTCTACTTCTCCCTATTTCTCATCCTTCTTCCCCTAGCAGGCTGAATCGAAAACAAAACTTTTAAACAAGGTTGCGTTAGGTAGCTCAGCACCAGAGCGCCGGTCTTGTAAGCCGGCGGCCGGAGGCTAAAATCCTCCCCAACGCTCAAAGAAAAGAGACTTCAACTCTTACCCCTGACTCCCAAAGCCAGGATTCTTACTTAAACTATCCTTTGTACATATATAGCTATATAGATATAGATATGTATGTATACATATATTATATGTATTATCCCCATTAATAGATATTACACATACATATGTAAATAAATACATCAACTTTTACTATTACATATTAAAGGTTTAACACATACAAGAAATAATAATAAAGAATGAATATAAGATACCACTGGTTTTACAAATAAAATTTAATTAACACTGAACGAAATTTCAAGCACTCCACAATATAATCTCTCAAGCAAACTCAGACCTTGCCCCCTCATTTCCATTTAAAAGACCAGCCTATGTAGTAAGAACCGACCATCAGTTGATTTCTTAATGCATACTCTTATTGAAGGTGAGGGACAAAAATTGTGGGGGTTTCACACAGTGAATTATTCCTGGCATTTGGTTCCTACCTCAGGTCCATTAATTGCCTAATTCCTTCCACTTTCATTGACACTCGCATAAGTTAATGGTGGAGTACATATTACCCTTTACCCCACATGCCGGGCGTTCTCTCCACGGGGGTCAGGGGTTTTTTTTTTGTTTTCCTTTCATTTGGCATTTCAGAGTGCACACGGTAATAACTAACAAGCGTGTACATTTTTCTTGCATCGCACGCAAATTTTGAATGGTGAAAAGTCATTCATTGAAGAAGAACATAACTGATATCTAGTACATAAGATAGAAAAATTTCCTCTAAGATATCTAAGACGACCCCCCCCTAAAAAATTTAGGGGAAACCCCCCCCTACCCCCCCAACCCTACAAGATCGCTAACACCCTGCAAACCCCCCCGGAAACAGGAACATCTCTTGTAAGTTTATACACCCAAAGTAGGAAGAACACTTTTTCACCCCCGCACTGACACAACTACACCCACTAATTGTTTATAAAGAATATCCTAAACAACTACTCGATTATAAGATACTACACCTTTCCAACCCAGTATCGATGTCACATCAATATTTTTACATGTAAAAATTTGCACCCCTAAAAACTCACCTTAATCTCCTCACTTCGCTATTACACTAAACTTAATATTACCTTTCCAACCCAGTATCGATGTCACATCAATATTTTTACATGTAAAAATTTGCACCCCTAAAAACTCACCTTAATCTCCTCACTTCGCTATTACACTAAACTTAATATTACCTTTCCAACCCAGTATCGATGTCACATCAATATTTTTACATGTAAAAATTTGCACCCTTCGTAACAAAACCCCCTACAAATTAAAGATTACCTCCCCAACATTCATACGCCTGGGGCCCA